TGAGTATTGTCCAACAAATTGTTTATCAATGACTGAAGAATATGAACTTTCTACTTACGATCGTCACGAATTGAATTATAATCAAATTTCTTTAGGCCGATTACCGGTGTCCATAATGGACGATTACACAATTCGAACAATTTCGTCGAATTCACCTCAAATAAAAAATGTATAAAACCCTTGCATTTCCAAACCGCAACTCAAAACCACTTTTGAATCTAAAGGAATCTGTTTGCTTGTTCAATAGAAACGAGCGGTTGGTTGGCTAGAATCATGGTTAATTTTGGATTGAAAATTGATTTCTTTTTGAATTAGTATTATTTTATTAAAATTTATAGTTTAGTTTCAAACTCTGTTTTCGAGAATAAGAGTAGAGCAATAACTGGATCTATAGCAATCCACATCAATCACCCCTAGTTCAATTCCTATTTTTTGATTCAATTAATAAGTAGTATCCTAAAAAAGAAAAATAGGATAACTCCCCTTTTCCTGGGCGGGTCAACAAAGTCATGAAATATTTCGATTTACTTTTTATAGAAAAAAAATGGATTTAGCTGGACCAATACATGATTTTCTTTTAGTTTTTCTAGGGTCAGGTCTTATATTAGGAAGTCTTGGAGTAGTATTATTTCCAAATGCAATTTATTCGGCCTTTTCATTGGGATTGGTTCTTTTTTGTATAGCCTTATTCTATATTCTATCGAACTCATATTTTGTAGCTGCTGCGCAGCTCCTTATTTATGTAGGAGCTATAAATGTTTTAATTATTTTTGCTGTGATGTTCATGAATGGTTCAGAATATTACGATTACGAAGATTTTCAGCTTTGGACCGTTGGGGATGGAGTTACTTCAATGGTTTGTACAAGTCTTTTTATTTCACTAATTACTATTATTTCAGATACGTCCTGGTATGGGATCATTTGGACTACAAAATCAAACCATATTTTAGAGCAAGATTTGATAAGTAATAGTCAAGAAATTGGAATTCATTTAGCAACAGATTTTTTTCTTCCGTTTGAACTAATTTCAATAATTCTTTTAGTCGCTTTAATAGGTGCAATTGCTATAGCTCGTCAATAATAAATCTTAATTCAAATATAATCGAGGGAAAAATAATGTTATAATCCTTTAATTTGATAATTTGAGTGCCTGTCTAAAACTACAATTGAATTGATTTCGTTTTATATTTATCTATTTCCAATACATTTCCTTATTTTCTTCCATATGTGTTAGAATTGACTAGATTTAATTATTGTTCAGATTGAAATGAATCAAGATTGATAAGGAGTTGGTTAATGATGCTCGAACATGTACTTGTTTTGAGTGCCTATTTATTTTCTATTGGTATTTATGGATTGATCACAAGTCGAAATATGGTTAGAGCCCTTATGTGTCTTGAACTTATACTAAATTCAGTTAATATAAATTTTGTAACGTTTTCTAATATGTTTGATAATCGTCAATTAAGAGGAGACATTTTCTCAATTTTTATTATAGCTATTGCAGCCGCCGAAGCAGCTATTGGATTAGCTATTGTTTCATCAATTTATCGTAACAGAAAATCAACTCGTATTAACCAATCCAATTTGTTGAATAAATAATATTAATCATAGGAAAGGAAAGTCAAATATTAAAAATAAAAAATGACTTTCAATCAGCAGGTTTGATATGGGTAAAGTATGATCGTGTTTGCCAAAACATAAGAAATCAAAGCACTTTTGCCATCGCTCATAAACAATCCAAGTACATTGATTCTGATCACTCATTGATTCGTCTGGTATCTAAATACAGGATTTATTTATATTTTACTAGACCGAAAATTCATGACGTTAAAAATGTATAGATCCAATGTCACACTCAGTAAAGATTTATGATACATGTATAGGATGTACTCAATGTGTCCGAGCGTGCCCCACCGATGTATTAGAAATGATACCCTGGGACGGATGTAAAGCTAAACAAATAGCTTCTGCTCCAAGGACTGAGGACTGTGTTGGTTGTAAGAGATGTGAATCCGCTTGTCCAACGGATTTCTTGAGTGTTCGAGTTTATTTATGGCATGAAACAACCCGCAGTATGGGTCTAGCTTATTGATACGTTTCATAAAACTCTACTTAAAATCCATTTTCTTTTTTTTTACCGACAAAATTCGTGCTCAAAATCCAATCCAAACAGTTTGAGCACGGATTTTTATGGCCCAAGTGTATCTTGTCTTTACTACGAATCATTTTCCTTTCTTAACAATAATTGTAGTTTTGCCAATATTTGCGGGTTCTTTAATTTTCCTTCTTCCACATAAGGGCAATAAAGTAATCCGTTGGTATACTATATGTATATGTCTGTTAGAACTTCTTCTAATGACTTATGCATTCTGTTATCATTTCCAATCGGATGATTCATTAATCCAACTAGGGGAAGATTATAATTGGATCCGTTTTTTTGATTTCCATTGGAGATTAGGAATAGATGGACTCTCTATAGGACCCGTTTTACTTACGG